GAATTTATTTTTAGAAAGCTAAATAGGGAGGAAGTTTTTTGTAGTTCCACTTCTTTTGATTTACCCTAAAATTTAGGGTTAAATTTAGTACTTTTTATATTTCTATACGATTTATAAATTTTATTAATTTTAGGTATAATAATTTTTTGTTTATTTTTAAAAGTTTTATTCTTGCTTAATAATTTACTTAAATTTTGTTTTACATGTTAGTTTTTGCGTGAATTTTATTTAAATCTTAACGATTTAAGTTTTGTTTTTAATTCGCAGTGTTTAATATTATTAATTAAAGAAATTTAGAATTAGCAATATTTTTTTAGTTCCGGCAAAAGTCGTGCCAGCCGCCGCGGTTACACGGAGGGAGCAAGTGAATCTTATTAGTTTGTAGTTATATGTGAAGTTTTGTAAATTAATTATAGATTTATAAAGTGAAATTTTAAATTTAAATAATTTTTATTAAATAATATAGAAGCTGAGAAATTTAAATTATAGACTAGGATTAGATACCCTATTATTTTAAATGTAAATTATTTAAACTTGAGTAGTAATAGTTATGTTCTTGAAACTCAAAGAATTTGGCGGTGTTTTAGTCTTTTCAGAGGAACCTGTCCCGTAATCGATACTCCACGTTAAACCTTACTTATTTTTGTTATCAGCTTGTATACCGCCGTCGTCAGAATGTCCTAAGAGGGGTTAAATTTTCTTGAATTTGTATTAAAAATGATGTCAGGTCAAGGTGTAGCTTACGAATAAGTGGTGATGGGTTACAATAAATTTATTTATAACGGATAAAGTTTTGAAATTAAGCTTTTGAAGGTGGATTTGATGGTAATTAATTTAATTAAATTAATTTGATTTTAGCTCTAAAACATGCACACATCGCCCGTCGCTCTCGTTAATTAAGGCGAGATAAGTCGTAACATAGTAGGTGTACCGGAAGGTGCACCTGGAAAGTCAGAATAGAGCTTGATTAGTTAAGCATTTCATTTACACTGAAAATACACTGTGCAATTCAGTTTATTCTGATTAAATTTAGCTTACTTTTATATTTTGATAAGTAGTTTTTTTTATTTAAATTATTTTTAAAAATTTAAGTTTGTGTATAGAATATAGAAAAAATTTTTTTTGTGGTAGGTTAATTGTATTGTGAAAGGTTGTTTGAAATAGTTTGAAAATATATTATCGAAAAAGTAAATATTTAATTGTACCTTGTGTATCAGGGTTTATTAAAAAAAGTTTAAATATTTGTATTTTCCCGATTTGAAGAGAGCTAAATAAGTATATTAGTTAATGTAGAATAATTATTGAAAATACTTATTTAGAAATGAAATGTTATTCGTTCTTTAAGATATCTGGTTTCTCAAGAAATGAATTTAATTCAGCTTTCTTTTAGTTTATTTTATTTATTTTAATTGAGTATTGATTGAAAGTAATATCTTGGGGGATAAGCTCCAGGATAGGTTTTATAATTATTGATGGTTTTAAAAATTTTGTAGGCTTAGAATTAGCCATCTATTAAAGGATGTTATAATTTAATTTTTTGACGAATTAAATTTTTTATAAATTTAAGTTTTATATTGAGATTATTTAATTAATTTTTAGTTATTAGTGATAATGATAAAATTAGTATATAAAATTGTTTGTAATTATTAAAAGATTGTATAGGTTACATTAAGGAATTAGGCAAATTAGTGCTCGCCTGTTTAACAAAAACATGTCTTCTTGATTATAATTTGAAGTCTGACCTGCCCACTGAATTTAAATTTGAAGGGCCGCGGTATTTTGACCGTGCAAAGGTAGCATAATCATTAGTCTTTTAATTGAAGGCTAGAATGAATGGTTGGACGAGGTACTGACTGTCTCAGTGTAAATGGAATTAGAATTTAACTTTTAAGTTAAAAGGCTTAAATATATTTAGAGGACGAGAAGACCCTATAGAGCTTTATATTTAAAATTTATTATTTGTTTGGTTGTATTTTTATAATATTTAAATAAATATTTTGTTGGGGTGACAAGAAGATAAATAAAACTCTTTTTAGTTTAATTACATTGATTTATGAATTGTTGATCCATTAATATTGATTATAAGACTAAGTTACCTTAGGGATAACAGCGTAATCTTTTTCGAGAGTTCTTATCGACAAAAAGGGTTGCGACCTCGATGTTGGATTAAGGGTAATTTTGGGTGTAGATGTTCAAAGTTTAGGTCTGTTCGACCTTTAAATCCTTACATGATCTGAGTTCAGACCGGTGTAAGCCAGGTCGGTTTCTATCCTTAATTAGATAGTGATATTTTAGTACGAAAGGACCAAGTATTGGGAAAATTTTTTCTTGTTTAGTGATTTATATTAACTTATTTTTCTATTTTGGCAGATAAGTGCAATGAATTTAGAATTCATTTATGTAAATAAATTTTACAGGTAGAACTTGTTTAAATATGATTTAGTTCTTCCTTTAATTAGTAGATTAATTTTAGTTGTTTGCGTTTTAGTGGGGGTGGCTTTTTTGACATTATTAGAACGCAAGGTTTTAGGTTATATCCAAATTCGTAAGGGTCCAAATAAAGTTGGGTTTGTAGGTATCCCCCAACCTTTTAGTGATGCCATTAAGCTTTTTACTAAGGAACAAACTTACCCTGTCTTGTCTAATTATTTACCTTATTATTTTTCTCCTGTATTTAGTTTGTTTTTGTCTTTATTAGTGTGGATAATTATTCCTTACGGAGTGGGCCTTTACACATTTAATTTAGGGTTGATTTTTTTCTTAGCTTGTACAAGTTTAGGTGTGTATACAGTTATGATTGCTGGATGATCATCAAATTCTAATTATGCTTTGTTGGGGGGTTTACGGGCTGTAGCTCAGACAATTTCTTACGAAGTGAGATTGGCATTAATTTTATTATCTTTTGTTTTTCTAATTGGTGGCTATACTCTTAGTAATTTTTTAAATTATCAGGAATTAGTTTGATTTATTTTTTTGACTTTTCCGTTGGCTTTAAGTTGATTTGCATCTTGTTTAGCAGAGACTAACCGGACTCCGTTTGATTTCGCTGAAGGGGAATCGGAACTTGTTTCAGGGTTTAATGTTGAATATAGAAGAGGGGGGTTTGCTTTAATTTTTTTGGCAGAATATGCTAGAATTTTATTTATGAGAATGTTGTTTTGTGTTATTTTTTTAGGTTGCGATATTTATAATTTATTATTTTTTGTTAAATTGGCTTTTATCTCTTTTATGTTTATTTGAGCCCGTGGGACTTTACCTCGATTTCGTTATGATAAGTTGATGTATTTAGCATGAAAGAGTTTTCTTCCTTTATCTTTAAATTATTTATTTTTATTTGGGGGGTTGACATTGTTTTTTTCCTCTGTTTTGGTTTAGTGCATAGTTTTAAGTAAACTTTTATTAAGTTAATAGAAGAATCAAACTTCTGTCTTATGTTTTCAAAACATATGCTTAACTTTAAGCTTTTTAACTAATTTAATAATTTATCTCAGATTTTGAATATTAAAGGATTCAAAATATAGTATAAAAAGTATAATACTGTAAGAATTTGTCCAACTAGTACATAGGGATCTTCCACAGGTCGGGCTCCAATTCAGGTTAGAAGGATAACAATTACAAGAAGAGATCAAAATATAATTTGATTAATTGGGTAGAATTGTATTCCTCGAAAATTTCTTTTATTGGAGAAAGGTAGAATTAAAAGAATAGCAATTGATAAAACTAGTGCAATCACACCACCTAACTTATTAGGGATTGATCGTAAAATTGCATAAGCAAATAAGAAGTATCATTCAGGTTGAATGTGAACTGGGGTAACTAAAGGGTTGGCAGGGGTAAAATTATCTGGGTCACCGAGTAAGTAGGGGTCTAAAAGAGTCAGAACAGTTAAAATTATGATTAGAACTAAAAATCCAACAATATCCTTAAATGTGAAGTAAGGGTGAAAGGGAATTTTGTCAGTGTCTCTGTTGACTCCCAGAGGGTTGTTTGATCCTGTTTGGTGGAGGAAGAGAAGATGAATTATTGTTGCAGCTGCAACAATAAAAGGTAATAAGAAATGAATGGTGAAGAAACGTGTGAGAGTAGCGTTATCAACTGCAAAACCCCCTCATACTCATTGTACTAAATCAACACCTAAGTAGGGGACAGCAGAAAGAAGATTTGTAATGACGGTGGCTCCTCAGAAAGATATTTGTCCTCATGGTAAAACATAGCCTATGAAAGCAGTTCCTATAACTAGAAATAGGATAATTACTCCGATTATTCAAGTGTGTATATACATATAGGAGCCATAATATATACCTCGCCCAATATGTAAATAAATACAAATAAAGAAAAATGAGGCCCCGTTGGCATGGAGAGTTCGTAAAAGTCATCCGTAATTTACATCTCGGCAAATGTGGGCAACTCTATTGAATGCTAAATCAATGTGAGCAGTGTAATGTATAGCTAGGAACAATCCTGTGGCGATTTGAATAACTAAACACAATCCTAGTAATGAACCGAAATTTCATCATGATGAAATATTGGAAGGGGTGGGTAGATCAACTACAGCTCTGTTGGCAATTTTGAATAGGGGATGTCTTGTTCGTAATGGTTTATTCATTAGTTTCTTTGACGAAGTGGGCCTTGGTTAATTTTAGTAATTTTTACAACAGCGATCAACGCTAAGAATAAATATAATACCAGGGTTAGCGTGATTAAACTTGTAGGTCCGTTATATAATTTAATTAGGGAAGTTATTGATTCTTCTTGGTAAGTTGAAATATTTAAAATGTTTAGGTTTTCTGAATTTTTAATTCTTGTAGCTGTGATAGATGAATCTAGAATTATTAAAATTAAGATAAATCTAGAAGATCTAATAATTAGGGGAATTAGTGTTTTTATAGATATAGAGAATATTTCATTTGATGCAAGGCTAGTTACATAAATAAATAAGACTAGGAGCCCTCCTAAGAATACAAGAAATAGAACATATGAGAATCAAAATCTATGAGTTATTATTCCTGTGAGGATTCTGATAAAAACAGTTTGGGCTAATAGAATTAACCCTATGGCAAGTGGATGAGTTATTTGTGTGAATACAATTGAGGAACAGATTCTATAGAAAATAAAAATTAATTGACAAATACAGAGAATAGTTTAATTAAAATATTAGTTTTGGAGACTATTGATAGGGGTATTCCTTTTCTCTGAGTTTTAAAAGGTTAAACCTTAATTTTGATTTACAAGACCAATGTTTTATTTTAAACTATTAAAACTAATGTTAACATCTTTATATTGAGGATTACCTATTTTTATATTTATAAGTGGGGCTTGGGTTTTTACCTCTAAACGTAAGCATTTGTTATTGACTTTATTGAGTTTAGAGTTTATTGTACTTAGATTATTTATAATTTTGTTTATTTATTTAAATTTAATAAATTATGAATTATTTTTTGCTATGGTCTTTTTAACGTTTTCAGTGTGTGAGGGGGCTTTAGGTTTGTCTATTTTGGTTTCTATAATTCGTACCCATGGAAATGATTATTTTCAATCATTTGGAATTTTACAATGTTAAAATTATTATTAGCGTTGATTTTTGTGATCCCCCTATGTTTTATACAAAATATATGATGAGTGGTGCAATCAATTTTATTTATATTAACTTTTTTATTTATAGGTTCAATTGCTTTTAGAAGAATCCCAGGGAATGTATCTTATTTTATAGGGTGTGATATTATTTCTTTTGGGTTAATTTTGCTTAGTTTTTGAATTTGTGTTCTTATAATTACAGCAAGTGAATCAGTTATTCGTGTCAATAATTACTCGGGATTTTTTTTATTAATAATTTTATCTTTATTGATTTTGTTATATTGTACATTTAGAGCTACTAATTTATTTATATTTTATTTATTTTTTGAGAGAAGACTGATCCCTACATTGTTTTTAATTTTAGGATGGGGGTATCAACCTGAACGATTGCAGGCGGGGGTGTATTTATTATTTTATACACTTTTGGCTTCTTTACCTTTGTTGGTTGGAATTTTTTATATTTACAAATTTAATAATTCTTTGTATTTCTTTTTTTTGAATGTTACAAATGTTTCATATTTTTGATTTTACTTATGCTTAATTTTTGCTTTTTTAGTTAAAATACCTATATTTTTAGTTCATTTGTGGCTGCCTAAGGCCCATGTTGAAGCTCCTGTATCAGGTTCAATAATTCTAGCAGGAGTATTATTGAAGTTAGGGGGGTACGGATTACTTCGAGTATTTAAGATTCTTTCATTGGCGGGTTTAAGTTTTAACTTTATTTGAGTCGGAGTTAGATTAGTCGGGGGTGTATTAGTGAGATTAATATGTTTGCGTCAGACCGATTTGAAGGCGTTAATTGCTTACTCATCAGTTGCTCATATAGGCATTGTGTTAGGGGGTTTAATGACTATAACATATTGAGGGTTTTGTGGATCGTTTTTATTAATAATTGCCCATGGGTTATGCTCATCGGGTTTATTTTGTTTGGCTAATATTTCTTATGAGCGTTTAGGAAGTCGTAGATTGTTAATTAATAAGGGGTTGATGAATTTTATACCTAGAATGACGTTGTGATGGTTTCTTTTAAGATCTTGTAATATGGCGGCACCTCCTTCATTGAATTTATTGAGTGAAATTAGTTTATTAAATAGATTAGTAGCTTGATCTTGAGTTTCTATAGTTATGTTGAGATTTTTATCTTTCTTTAGAGCTGCTTATACTTTATATATTTATTCATATAGCCAACATGGGAAGATTTATTCAGGAGTTTATTCCTGTTCAATAGGTTATTCACGAGAGTATTTATTATTGTTTTTGCATTGATTGCCTTTAAATTTATTAATTTTAAAGAGTGAGCCTTGTATGTTGTGATTATAATTTTTTGAGAACATTTAAGTAGTTTAATTAAAATACTGATTTGTGGTGTCGGTGAAACAAATTTATTTGTCTTAGATCATGATGCGATCTTTATCAATTTGTTTAATTAGTTTTGTTGTTTTATTTATTATGGCAATTAGCTTAGTTACAATTGGATTTTATTTTTTGATGTATGATCAAGTTTATTTTATTGAGTGGGAAGTTTTATCAATGAATTCTGGTAATATTGTTATAACATTTTTATTTGATTGAATGTCTTTAATTTTTATGGGATTTGTCTTGTTTATTTCTTCTTTAGTTATTTTTTATAGTCAAGAATATATGGCGGGGGACTTAAATCTGGATCGGTTCATTTTATTGGTGCTTATGTTTGTTTTGTCAATAATATTTTTGATTATTAGCCCTAATTTAATCAGTATTTTATTGGGTTGAGATGGTTTGGGTTTAGTATCTTATTTATTAGTAATTTATTACCAAAATGTTAAGTCTTATAATGCTGGGATGTTAACAGCTTTATCTAATCGAATTGGTGATGTTGCTTTATTGATGGCTATTGCTTGAATGTTAAATTTTGGTAGATGAAATTATATTTTTTACTTAGATTGTAGTGTGACTACGATGGAAATGCAAATTATTGGAGCTTTAGTTTTATTAGCAGCTATAACTAAGAGAGCACAGATTCCATTCTCATCTTGGCTTCCTGCAGCAATAGCTGCCCCGACACCTGTGTCAGCTTTAGTCCATTCATCAACTTTGGTCACAGCTGGTATTTACTTATTAATTCGGTTTAATTTTTTATTAGTAGGTTCGGAATTAGGTTCATTTTTGTTGTTATTTGCAGGATTAACTATGTTTATAGCTGGTTTAGGGGCTAATTTTGAGTTTGATTTAAAAAAAATTATTGCTTTGTCTACTTTGAGTCAATTAGGATTAATAATGAGAATTTTAGCTATAGGGTTTCCCAAATTAGCTTTTTTTCATTTATTAACACATGCTTTATTTAAGGCTTTATTATTTATATGTGCGGGGGCTATTATCCACAATATAAAGGATAGACAAGATATTCGTTTTATAGGGGGGTTAGTAGTTCATATGCCCTTGACTGCTTCATGTTTTAATTTATCAAATTTAGCATTGTGCGGGACACCATTTTTGGCTGGATTTTACTCAAAGGATTTAATTTTAGAGGTGGCGTCCCTAAGATATATAAATGTTTTTAGATTTATCCTTTATTTTTTTTCTACAGGATTAACAGTTTGTTATTCTTTACGATTAGTGTATTATTCTATGAGCGGTGATTTTAATGCATTTAGTTTACACCCTTTGAATGATGAAGGTTGGGTGATATTGCGTGGGATAATAACATTATCGTTTATAGCAGTGTTAGGTGGAAGTTTACTTAGTTGAACATTATTCCCTACACCTTCGATAATTTGTTTACCTTTAATTTTAAAGACGTTGGCATTGAGAGTTAGAGTTTTGGGGGGATGGTTAGGTTACGAGTTGGCTAAGTTTTCTTTAAGTTATAAGTTACAGACATTGCGGTTTCATTTTTTTACAAGTTTTATAGGCTCGATATGATTTTTGCCTTTTATTAGCACATATGGGGTTAGAAAACAACCTTTAGAATTAGGAGGGTTAGTTAGTAAGTCATTTGATTATGGTTGGAGAGAATATTTTGGAGCCCAAGGAATTTATTCAATATTAATAAAGTGGGCCAAGTTTAGCCAGGGATGACAAAATAATGATTTGAAGACTTATTTAATTAGTTTTATTTTGTGATTAGTTATTTTATTATTTTTGGTTTGGTTATACTTAAATAGCTTATATAGAGCGTGACACTGAAGATGTTAAAGAGACTTTTTTAGTCTTTAGGTATTTATAAAAAATAAATTTTTATTTTTACAGTGAAAATGTAATGTTTTACTTAAACTATATAAATAGAAATGTAAACGGAGTTTAACCGTTAAAGAAAAAAGTTAGCAGCTTTTTCTTGAACCACTCATTTCCTTAATCGGGGGATGGTCCCAGTTATATCATTAACAGTGATATGCCTCTCTTTGGCTTCAATTAAGAATCTAGAATGAGGGTAACTGTTTACCTAAGGCCAGGTCGAAACTGACTGCGATAAATCGCTTCTTATTCTAAGACAGATTGAATTTCAATACTTTTTGGATGCAAACCAAATGTTATACTTAACTACAGTCCTAGTTAGCCCAGTTTAGAGCTCCTTGGTTTCATTCATGATAAAGGCCAATTAATAGGATTAATAAGAAGAAAAAACTTACAATTATTCAAGTATAGAGATTAGATAGGGGTAGAACAATAATTATGGGTAAAAGAAGGGCGATTTCTACATCGAAAATTAAAAAGATTACAGCAATTAAGAAAAATCGTAGTGAAAAAGGTAAACGGGAGGAACTTTTAGGGTCGAATCCACACTCAAATGGGGATCTTTTTTCTCGGTCGATGATAGTTTTTTTAGATAATACTGAGGCTAGTGATATAACAATAATGACAATGGTTACTAGAATTGAGGCGATAATCGAAATAATTAGAATTATTTATTCTAAACTGTGTTTAGACCTTTTGATTGGAAGTCAAATATACTAGTATACTAAATAAATTAACTACCTCATCAGTAAATTGAAATATATAAAAACAATCATACAACATCCACAAAGTGTCAATATCATGCTGCAGCTTCGAACCCAAAATGATGGTGAACTGAGAAATGAGAAAGAGAGTGACGAATTAAACAAACTAAGAGGAATGTTGTTCCAATAATTACATGAAGTCCGTGGAATCCGGTTGCTACATAAAATGTTGATCCATAAACTGCGTCCGAAATTGTGAAAGGTGCTTCAATGTATTCGTATGCTTGAAGGATGGAAAAATAAATCCCTAAAATTACAGTGAAAAATAACCCTTGAAGTGTTTGAGAATGGTTGCCTTCCATTAAACTATGATGTGCCCATGTTACAGTGACTCCTGAAGCTAACAAGATAGCTGTATTTAGTAAAGGAATTTGTAATGGATTAAATGGTGTGATTCCTGCAGGGGGCCAAACAACTCCTAATTCTGTTGTAGGCGAAAGACTTCTGTGGAAGAATGCTCAGAAAAAGGATAGGAAGAAGAAAATTTCCGAGACAATAAATAAAATTATTCCTCATCGTAGCCCGAGGGTAACAGGGTAAGTGTGTAACCCTTGAAAGGTTCCTTCACGTGTGACGTCTCGTCATCATTGAAATATTGTCAAACTGGTGATAGTTAAACCTAAAAATAATAGGTTAGTACTATATTGGTGAAATCATCTTAGTAAGCCTGAGACTGTAACAAGGGCTCCAATAGCACCTGTTAAAGGTCAAGGTCTTTGATCGACTAAATGGTAAGGATGGTTAGCGTGTGTTGACATTAATTAACTTCTCTAGAATATAAAGTTCTTAAAACGGCAAATACATAAGATTGAATAATAGCTACGGCAGATTCTAACACTAATAGGGCAATTTGAGCCACAATCAATAGGGAGAGGATAGAGTATGAGAGTGAAGGTCCAGTGTTACCTAAAAGAGTGAGCAGTAAATGTCCTGCAATCATATTAGCGGCTAATCGCACCGCTAAGGTTCCTGGTCGAATTACATTACTAATAGTTTCAATGCAAACTATAAAAGGCATTAATACGGCAGGGGTTCCTTGAGGAACTAAATGGGCAAATATATGTTGAGTATGATTGATTCAACCATAAATTATAAATCTTAATCATAAGGGTAGGGCTAAAGCTAATGTAAGTGTTAAATGGCTTGAACTAGTAAAAACATACGGGAAAAGCCCTAAAAAATTATTAAATAAAATTAAGGAAAATAATGAAATAAATATGAATGATGAGCCTGCATGACCAGTTGGCCCTAAAAGGGTTTTAAACTCATTGTGAAGTGTTAGTAAAATTTTATTTCAAAGAAGGGTATATCGAGATGGTATAAATCAAAATGCTGTAGGGATCAATGATAATCCTAGGATTGTACTGATTCAGTTTAAAGATAAATTTATTACACTTGTTGATGGGTCAAATACAGAAAATAGATTTGTTATCATTTTCAGTTTATTGATGAGCTAGAAATTGAATGTTGAGAAATTTCAGGTGATTTAGGTAAAAAGGAATAGTAATTTACAAAATTAAAAATTAATAAAATTATAGAAAAGGCAATAAATAAGGCTAATCAACTAATAGGGGCTATTTGAGGAATCAAAGAATACTAGATTGAGACTAGTAATTTTAGCATGACATACTAAGGTTACATTTAACTAATTCTTTCATCAGAAGTAAGTGCGACTTTACTATTAAATGGTTTAAGAGACCAATACTTGCTTTCAGTCATCTGATGATGCTTCTCTTGAAGATGTAATTCAGTTAATAAAAATGTTTGTAGGGACTCTTTCAATTACAATTGGTATAAAGCTATGATTAGCACCACAGATTTCCGAGCATTGCCCGAAAAATAAACCTGGACGGTTTATTAGAAAACTAGTTTGATTTAATCGACCTGGGGTAGCATCAATTTTTACCCCTAGAGCTGGCACAGTTCATGAATGAAGGACGTCAGCGGCTGTCACTAATATACGAATTTGGGTATTTATAGGCAATACGGCTCGATTATCTACGTCTAGTAAACGAAAACCATCTGGCCCTAATTCGTTGTAAGGAGTTATATAGGAATCAAATTCTACTTGGGAAAAGTCAGAGTATTCATAACTTCAATATCATTGGTGCCCGACAGTTTTCAAGGTAATAGCGGGGCTTCTTACCTCATCTAAAAGATATAAAAGTCGTAATGAAGGTAGGGCAATGAAAATTAAAGTAACGGCAGGTAAGATGGTCCAGATTACTTCAATAGTTTGTCCTTCTAAGAGGTAACGGTTAATATTTAAATTGAAAAATAACGTAGCTAATAAGTATCTTACTAAAGTGGTAATTATAATTAAAATTAGTATTGCGTGGTCATGAAAAAAGGTTAATTGTTCTATTAGGGGGGATGCTCTATCCTGGAGACTTAGGTTTGCTCATGTTGCCATTTTTTTCTAACAAAAGGTATAGGCCTTTATATATGGAGCTTAAATCCATTGCACTTATCTGCCATATTAGAACCCTGAAAGTATAGGAAGCTCGGAATAACTATGTTCAGCAGGGGGTAAATTTTGGTATCATTCAATTGATGTAGGTATCTGTAAGGGGAATAAGGCGATTCGGTTTGTAACCATACTTTCTCAAATAATAAAAAGGAAAAATAGTACCCCAATAAAGGAAATTGATGAACCAATCGAAGATACTACATTTCAAGTTGTATAGGCATCTGGGTAATCTGAGTAACGCCGAGGCATCCCTGCTAAACCTAAAAAGTGTTGAGGAAAAAAGGTTAAGTTAACCCCTAAGAATATAATACAAAATTGAATTTTTAATCAATGTGGGTTTATAGTTAAACCGGTGAAAAGGGGGTACCATTGAATAAAACCGGCTATAATAGCAAATACTGCTCCTATTGATAATACGTAATGGAAATGAGCTACTACATAATAAGTGTCATGTAAAATAATATCAACTGAAGAATTTGCTAGAACTACTCCTGTTAAACCTCCAATTGTGAATAAGAAAACAAATCCTAAGGCTCATAATAAGGCAGGTCTATAATTTAGTTGAGACCCATGTAGTGTAGCCAATCAACTAAAGATCTTGATTCCAGTGGGAACAGCAATAATTATTGTGGCTGAGGTAAAGTAAGCTCGAGTATCAACATCTATACCAACGGTAAATATATGGTGGGCTCAAACTACGAAACCTAATAAACCAATTGAAAGTATGGCATAAATTATTCCTAATGAACCGAATGCTTCCTTTTTACCACTCTCTTGACTAATGATATGAGAAATTAAACCAAATCCAGGTAAAATTAGAATATAAACCTCTGGGTGTCCAAAAAATCAAAATAAATGTTGGTATAAAATTGGGTCTCCCCCACCTGCGGGGTCAAAGAAGGAGGTGTTTAAATTTCGATCGGTGAGTAATATGGTAATAGCTCCAGCTAAAACCGGAAGGGAAAGTAATAATAGTAAGGCTGTAATTGCTACAGCTCAAACAAATAGAGGTATTCGATCTAATGTTATTCCGGATGATCGTATATTAATAACGGTGGTAATAAAATTAACAGCTCCTAGAATTGACGATACTCCCGCCAAATGAAGAGAAAAAATTGCCATATCTACGGAAGAACCAGCATGGGCAATTCCTGCTGATAGGGGTGGGTAGACAGTTCAGCCTGTCCCAGCTCCATTTTCTACTAAGCTACTGGCTAAAAGTAATGTTAATGAAGGAGGTAACAACCAAAAACTCATATTATTTATTCGGGGGAAAGCCATATCAGGTGCCCCTAATATTAAGGGCACTAGTCAATTCCCAAACCCACCAATCATAATAGGTATAACTATAAAAAAAATTATGACGAAAGCATGAGCTGTAACGATTACATTATAGATTTGGTCATCTCCAATAAGTGAACCTGGCTGCCCGAGTTCAGCTCGAATTAGTAAGCTAAGGGATGTACCTACTATTCCTGATCAAGCTCCAAAAATGAAGTAAAGAGTTCCAATGTCTTTATGGTTTGTTGAAAATAGTCATTGTCGCGGTAGAATGGCTGAGGTATTAGGCAATAGATTGTAAATTTATTTAGGAGGGTTAACCTCTTCTACCATTATTGGGCTTTATAGTCATTAATGATATTAGACTGCAATTCTAAAGGAGTAGAATTCTACTAAGGCTTAAAAAATTTTTAGCTTTATTGACAGCTTTGAAGGCTATTAGTTTAATTAACTTAAAGCCTTGAAGTTAATTATAGGGCTCTATAAATTACAGAAATAATTAAAAGACCAAGTGTCGACAAAATTGAAAGGAAAAGAGAAAAATTGTAGGTGAAATTGTTTGTTGAAGAAGGGGTATTTCATAAAATTTCTGTGTATGTTAGTATAAAAGCTCTGAATGTTGTACGTAAATAATAAAATAAAGTCATTAGAGTTGTTACAACTATTAAAGTGATAGTGAACAGATTCCCTAATGCCACTATATTTTGGATGACTAGTCACTTGGGCATAAATCCTAAAAAAGGGGGCAATCCCCCTAAAGATAACAAAGTGATAAAAAATGCAAATTTATTAATAGGGTTAATTGTGTTTAATGAGAAAATTTGATTTACATGTATTAGCTTAAATGCATTTACTATAAAAATAATTGCAAATGATAGAAAAGAGTAGGTAATAAAGTATACTCCCCAGATTCTCTCTCTCACTGCCATTGCTGCTAGAAGTCAACCGAGGTGGTTAATTGATGAATAAGCTAGAATTTTCCGAATTGATGTTTGGTTGAGCCCTCCTAGGGACCCAATAATTACTGAAATAATGATAATTATTGAGAAAAAAATATCTATCTTAAGGGTGTAAGATACTAATATTAATGGGGCAATTTTTTGTCACGTTAGTAATATAAGGCCATTAATTCAATTTAGACCTTCTATAACTCCTGGGAACCAAAAATGAAAAGGAGCTGCCCCTATTTTTAATAAAAGAGAACTTCTAATTAGAATATTCAAACTTGTTGAGGTTCTTGAGGTGGTTAATGAAGGGTTAATCAGGAGAGATCCTAAAATTACAGAAAATAAAAGAGTTGCTGAAGCAAGAGCTTGAACTAAAAAATATTTCAATGAAGCTTCTGTTGAAAATAAATTTTTTGAATTTGTTATTAAAGGAATAAAAGAAAGTAAATTAATTTCTAAGCCTATTCATGCGCCAAATCATGAGTTAGCTGAGGTAGAAATTAGGGTTCCTCCTATTAATGTTAATAAAAATAAAAATTTAGTGGGGTTGTTAATCATTAGAGAGAAGGAGATTTAACTCCTATAAATGGGGTATGAACCCAGTAGCTTACTTAGCTTATCTTTCTTTTAAAATTATAATTTAGTGTATGGAGCACAAAAGTTTTTGAAATTTTTAGAGATAGTTCAATTCTATTAATTATAATAAAGGTAACCGTTTGTTACTTAATTTACCCTATCAAGGTAACCCTTTAATCAGGCACTTCATT